AAAAAATAAATTTTTAATTTATAATTCTTACTATTTCAATAATGAAAATTAAATATAAAAGAAATAAAAACAAGTACGGGAATAGGATTTGAACCTATAACTTTAGAACATGAGCCTAATGAGTTACCTATATTACTCTATCCCGTGAAAAAATATACTTCTAGTGAGAATTGAACTCACATCTTTATCACGAAAAAATAATGTCTTACCTTTAAACGATAGAAGCAAAAAATTAATTTGGAAAATCATAAACTCCTTTAACAAGTTTAAATTTTATACCAGGTAAATCTTTAACTCTACCACCTTCAATTAATACAATAGAATGTTGTTGTAAAGTATGACCCTCACCTGGTATATAACTTATAAAAATTTTTCCATTAGATAATTTTACTTTTGCAACTTTTCTGTCAGCTGAATTTGGTTTTTTTGGATTCATTGTATAAATTTTTAAACAAACTGCTTTTTTTTGAGGTCAGGTTAATAAAGTAACAAATGGTTTTTTGGATTTTTTAATTAATTGTCGTAAAGTAGACATAAACAAATTTTATTACTAATTATAAACTTTTAAAACAAACAAAAAAATAAAAACATTCAATAAAAAATCAGAAAAGAGAAATCAGAAAAGAGAAATCAGAAAAGAAAAGAAAAGAAAAGAAAAGAAAAGAAAAGAAAAGAAAATTTTTGATTTTGGAAAAAGAAAAGAAAATAAATCTTCAAGAAAAAAATAATTTAGAAAGGTGAAAAAAAGTAAGGTGAGTAAAAAAAGTAAAAAATAGAATACTTAAATTATTTAATTGAAAACTTAAAAAAGAACTCAATTGAAGTTGAATATCAAATAAATTAAAAGAATTAAATATTCCAAAACTTCAACTTAAGCTAAATCTAAAAATATAAGAATAAAAAAAGTAAAAAAGGAAAAATAAAAAAATTTGGAAAAAGAAAAGAAAATAAGAAAATTGCTTTAATTTGGAAATTTGAGATAAATAAAAACTTGAAGAAAGGAAAGAAAGAAAGCTATTAAAAAAAAAAAAAACTAGAAAACTTGTGGTTAGAAAACTTGTGGTTAGAAAACTTGTGGTTAGAAACTCTAAAGTCTGTAAAATTATCAATTTTTTTTTGAAAAATTTACCAATTGGATAAAAAAAAAATAGAATAAAAAAAGGAAAATTTTTAAAAGCGAAAATGAAAGCGAAAATGAAAGCGAAAATGAAATAGCGAAAATGAAAAAAAAATTCAAAAATAAACATTTAAGTACTGAGTGTATTAGGATTTGAACCTAAAATTATTAAATTAAAAGTTTAAAGCTTTATCCAAATTAAGCTATACACTCAAACTTTATACGTTTGGAAAGAATCGAACTTTCAATCATTAAATTCGTAATTTAAAGCTTTATCCAAATTAAGCTACAAACGTTACTTCTTGAATAGGATTTGAACCTATAATCCTATGGTTAACAACCAAATGCTTTTACCAAATTAAGCTATCAAGAATTTCACCTCTCTTAAAAGGTTTTTTTATAATATATAAAAAAACCTTTTAAGAGAGAAGATGGCTGAGTGGTTGAAAGCGATAATTTGCTAAATTATTATATTAGTAATAAATTTTAATATCATAGGTTCAAATCCTATTCTTCTCAAAAGCTTTACTTTTTTAAAAATTGCGTTTTGAAGGACTCGAACCTACATAATCAATTTAGAAGATTGAAGTTTTTTCCAGTTTTAAACTAAAAACGCTATTACTAATTTTAAAAAGAAGAAGCAATAATGGACTCGAACCATTAACTTTTTCAGTGTAAATAAAATATTCTACCTATATTGAATTAATTGCTTTTTTTTTTCACCTCTCTTAAAAGGTTTTTTTATAATATATAAAAAATTTTCCCTCCAAAACATGTTTTGGAGGGAAAATTTTTTATATATTATAAAAAAACCTTTTAAGAGAGGTGAAAAAAGGGAATATAGTTTTAAAAAAGGTAAAACATGTAATTTGCATTTATAAGTTATTGGTTCAAGTCCAATTATTTCCATATGTTATTAGGAGAATAGCTTAATTTGGCAAAGCTTTAGTTTTCAAAACTAATGTTGTAGGTTCGAGTCCTTCTTCTCTTGATTAATTATTTTTATCATTTAGTAATTAATTAAAATAAATTTTTTAAAAATGTTTGTTTCTGCAAGTCCTTTAGAGCAATTTGAAATCATTAATCTTATTCCAATATATTTTTATTCTTTTAATTTAAGCTTTACAAATGCTTCACTTAGTTTATTTTTAGTTATGTGTATAACTTTTTTTTGATTAAGTTTAAGTTTTTTTAAAGTAAAATTGATTCCTAATTATTGACAACTAATTCATGAAGAATTATATTTTTTAACAAGTAATATTGTATCAGAGAATTTAAATTCTAAAGGTGAGATATACTTTCCTTTTATTTTTACGTTACATTTATTTCTTTTATTTAGTAATTTAGTAGGTATGGTTCCTTACAGCTTTACTGTAACTAGTCATATAGCTTTTACATTTGGTTTATCTTTATCAATTTTTATTGGAATTAATATTATTGGTTTAAAAACTCATGGATTAAATTTTTTCTCTCTTTTTCTTCCGCGTAATGTACCTTTGATTATAGTACCGTTATTAATTTCGATTGAATTTCTTTCTTATATTGTTAAAGTTTTTACTTTAGCTATTCGATTATTCGCAAATATGACTTCTGGACATACATTATTAAAAATAATTGCTGGTTTTGCTTGAACTATGTTAATTTCAGGAGGTTTATTTTCATTTTTACATTTGATTCCATTAGGATTACTATTTATCTTAATTGGATTAGAACTAGCGATTGCGATTTTACAGGCGTATGTATTTACTTTATTGACTTGTATTTATTTAAATGATGTATTAGACTTACATTAAAAAAATTTAATAATGCCTCAACTAGATTTTATAATTGTTCTTCCGCAAATTTTTTGATTAGTTTTATTTTTTATTTCATTTTATTTCATTTTAACTTACTTATTTCTTCCTTTTTTTTTAAAAACAATTTTATCAAGAACAAAATTTATTGAATTTAATTATATAACAGAATTACAATTAATTAAAGAAGTTTTTGAAAAACGTCAATTTATTATAAAAAAACTGAATTTTTCTTTTAACAAAATTCATTCTATTTTATTTTTAAATGTTTTAATTCCTAAATTTAATTTTATTAATAAACCATTTAAAGATATTTATTTGATTAAAAATAAAATATTTTTTTTAGCTGTTAAAAAAACTCTTTATTTTTGCAATCCTATTATTTTAAATTCATTTAAGTTTTATCCTTCATTTTTGAATAAAAAAACTTAAAAAATGTATTTATTGATTATTTGTTTGCCTTTGTTTAGCTCATTAAGTTCTGGACTACTTGGACGATGGATCGGTTTTTACGGAAGTGCTTTAATTTCAATTTTTTGTTTATCAACAACTTTTATTCTTTCGCTGTTAATTTTTTTTGAAATTAGTTTAAATAACCATTTAATTTTTATTGATTTATGTTATTGAATTAAATCAGGTGATATTAATATTTCTTGAAGTTTTTTATTTGATAATTTAACTACTGTTATGTTACTTATAGTTTCGTTAGTTTCATTGTTAGTTCATTTATATTCTATTGATTACATGAATTCCGATCCGCATTTTCCTCGTTTTATTTCTTTTTTAGGAATTTTTACTTTTTTTATGTTTGTTTTAATTACTTCAGGAAATTTAGTTCAATTATTTTTAGGTTGAGAAGGTGTTGGACTAGCATCATATTTACTTATTAATTTTTGATTTACTCGTTTATCTGCAAATAAAGCCGCTTTAAAAGCTTTAATTGTTAATCGTATTGGAGATTTAGGAGTTTTATTTGCAATTTTATTACTATTGCAAATTTTTGAAGGAACTTTAAATTTTTTAGTAATTTTTTCATTAACTCCATTAATTAATAATTTTTTCATTACTTTTTTAAATTATAATATACATTATATTTCTTTAATTGGTTTTTTTTTAGTTATTGGTGCAATTGGTAAATCTGCTCAATTGGGATTACATACTTGATTACCAGATGCTATGGAAGGACCAACTCCTGTTTCAGCGTTAATTCATGCTGCTACTATGGTTACTGCAGGAGTTTTTTTATTAATTCGTTTTTCTCCATTAATAGAATTTTCTGAATTTATTTTAAATTTTTTAGTAATTTTTGGTTCAATTACAGCCTTTTTTGCTGCTTTTACTGGAATTTTTCAGCATGATTTAAAAAAAGTTATTGCATATTCAACTTGCAGTCAATTAGGTTACATGGTATTTTGTTGCGGACTTTCATGTTATAATATTAGCTTATTTCATTTATTTAACCATGCATTTTTTAAAGCTTTATTATTTTTAAGTGCAGGTTCTGTTATTCATGCAATAAATGATGAGCAAGATATGCGCCGAATGGGTTCTTTAGCTTTTTTTCTTCCTAGTACTTATTCGTTAATGTTAATTGGTTCTTTAGCATTAATAGGATTTCCTTTTTTAGCTGGATTTTATTCAAAAGATGTAATTTTAGAAACAGCAAATTTATTTCGAAATTCAAATTCACATTTGTTAATTGGTTCTTTAGCTAGTTGATTAGGAATTTTAGCAGCTTTCTTTACTTCGTTTTATTCTTTTAGGCTTATTTATTTAACTTTTTTAAATAATTTTACTTCTAATAGATTTTCTTCGTTACAAATTTATGAATCTTCAATAATTACTATTTTTTCGCTTAGTGTTTTAGCATTTTTTAGTATTTTTATTGGATATTTTTTTAAAGAATTTTTTTTAGGATTTGGTTCAGATTGCTGAAATAATTCGTTATTTAATTGACCAGTATATCAATATTTTTCTGAAAGTGAGTTTTTAGACTTTCAACTTAAGTGAATTCCCTTTTTATTTACTTTTTTAGGTTTTATTTTTGCTACTTTTTTAAACTTAAATTCACTTAAATTCACTAAATTTCTTTCTTTTTTTCATTTCTTTCTTTTTTTCATTAATAAAAAATGATTTTTTGATTTTTTTTATAATACTTTTATAGTTTATCCTTTACTTAAATTTGGTTATTTTATTTCGTATAAAAATCTTGATAAAGGTTTTATTGAATTAATTGGCCCTGTGGGTATACAAATTTTAATTTCTAAATTTTCTATTTTTTTAAATTCTTTACAGACTGGTCAATTAAACCATTATATTTTTTTTATAACTTTTTCAGTTTTTTTTATAACTTTTTGTTTTTTCTTTAATTTTTTTTCTTCCTTTTTATATTTAATTTTCATTTTTTTCATTGCAATATTTTATAAATTATAAAAATTATTGTTGAGTTCATAGCTTAAAGGTTAGAGCGTACGCGTGTGCCATATTTGAAAAAATGTAATTAATTCTTTACAGAATTTTCAATAAATTTAATTTTTTTATAAGGGAAGATCTTATTTATTAATTTAAAAAATTAATAAAAAAATTTTATATTTTAATTAAAAAAAATTAAAGTAAAGCTAAGAAATAAAATACTTAAATTAATTAAGAAAACAAATAGGAAATTATTGAAAACAAGTATCTAATTACTAATAATTTATAAAAAGTTTTTTAAGCGTGCTATAACTAGTAAATTTTTTACAAAATTGTAAAATAATTTTCTTAATTAATTTTTTACTTAAATACTAAATTGAAAATATGGATTATGTTAATGAACAAATTTAATTTACCAAATTAAATTTCTAAAATTTTTTTTGTAATGAAAAAAATGTAAAAATTATCATAAATAGCTACATGATAAGTAATTATCATGTGTAGTTTGTTTCAACGTAAATTTTTTAATTTTTCGATTGTAATTTGATAAGCGTAAGGTTGATCGTTCAATTCGATCTGAACTCAAAATTAAATTTAATTATTAGTAGAACTATGTTTGAATTCTTTTTTAACCCATTAATAGTATTAATTTGTTTACCTTTATTCGGTATTTTTGTTTTGTTAATTTTTATTCCAGAAACTGAAAACCATTTTTTAAAAATTTTTACTTTAGTAATTACTTCTTTAACTTTTATTTGATCATTATGTATATGAATTAATTTTAATGAAACAACTTCAAATTTCCAATTTCTTGAAACTTATTCCCTTATTCCCTTTTTTAATATTTCTTATTCTATAGGAATTGATGGAATTTCTTTACTTTTTTTATTGTTATCGACTTTTTTAATTAATTTATGTATTTTAATTAGTTGAGAATTTCCAAAGTTTTTTATTAAAGAATACTTAATTTCTTTTCTTTTTTTAGAGTTTTGTTTAATTCAAATTTTTTGTGTTTTAGATATTTTATTATTTTATATTTTTTTTGAAAGTGTTTTAATTCCTATGTTTTTAATTATTGGAATTTGAGGTTCTCGTGAACGGAAGATCAGAGCAGCTTTTCAATTTTTTTTATATACATTAATTGGATCTTTATTTATGCTAGTTGGTATCATTTTTATTTATTCAATTAAGGGAACTACAGATTTACAGATTCTGTGATTTACAGATTTTCCACTTAATATTCAATTAATTTTATGGATTTTATTTTTTTTAGGATTTTCAGTAAAAATTCCAATGGTTCCTTTTCATATTTGATTACCTGAGGCACATGCGGAAGCTCCTACTGCAGGTTCTGTAATTTTAGCAGGTATTCTTTTAAAATTAGGTGGTTTTGGATTTTTACGTTTTTCATTACCTCTTTTCCCTTTTGCTAGTTTATTTTTTAGTCCTTTTGTTTTTGTTTTAAGTTTGATAGCTATTATTTATGCTTCTTTAACAACTTTGCGTCAGATTGATTTAAAAAAAATCATTGCATATTCTTCTATTTCTCATATGGGTTTTGTTACATTAGGAATTTTTTCATTAACATTAAATGGTATTGATGGAAGTATTATGTTAATGTTAAGTCATGGATTAATTTCAAGTGCTATGTTTTTTTGTATTGGAATTTTATATGATCGTTACAGTACACGAATTTTAAAATATTTTGGAGGTTTAGTTCAAATAATGCCAATTTTTGTTATTTTTTTTATGTTTTTTTCATTTTCAAATATTAGTTTTCCAGGAACTAGTAGCTTTATTGGTGAATTATTAATTTTGAGTGGAATTTCAAAAATTAGTTTATGTTTGGTTAGTTTAGCTTTATTTGGTGTTGTATTGTCTGCAAGTTATGCAATTTGGCTTTTTAATCGCGTTTCATTTGGATTACTCCATTTACATTATTTTACTTATTTTCAAGATATTTCAAGAAGAGAATTTTTTATTCTTTCACTTTTAACTTTTTCAGTTTTTTTATTAGGAATTTATCCTGAAATTTTTTTAAATGATTTAAATTTTTCTTCACTTAGTTTGTTTAAACATTTAATTTATTAATTAATGGTTTTTTTATTTTATCGTTATTATCCTGTATTTTTTCTTTTTATTAGTTTTATTATTGATAATGAATTTTTCCTTTTAATTTTAGGTTTTTTATTTTTTCATATTTTATATGGTTTAAAAACTATAATATTAGACTATATTCATCAATTTGAAATTTCATTAATTTCAATTTTATTTTACCGTTTAATATTATTATTATTTTTTGGATTTATAATAGAAATTATTTTTTAAAAATGTCATTAAATTTTTTTTACATTAATCTTTATCCTTTACTACTTGAATTGTATTTATTATGTATTATTTGTTTTTGTTTGATATTTGGTGCTATTTTTGCAAATTCTACAAACTATTATTTTCCTTTAGTTTCAAAAATAATTCATTTTTTTGTTTTGTTAAGTTTATTTTTTAGTTTTTGTTTATTATTTCAAATGTCTCCAATTTATTTTCATTATTGAAATCATTTATTAATAAATGATTCTTTAACTTTTTATGGTAAATTTTTAATTTTTTTCATTGCAATTATTTGATTTTTAATATTTGATTACAAATTTAGTTTGAATTTTGAATTTTGAATTTTAGTTTTACTAAGTGTTATAGCTTTAACTTTATTATTACAAGCTTGTGATTTACTTTCAATTTATTTAACTTTAGAATTTTTAAGTTTAATTTTTTATATATTAACAAGTACAAATAGAATTTCTGAATTCTCTACGGAATCAGGATTAAAATATTTTATTTTAGGTGCTTTTGCTTCTGCATTTTTATTATTTGGATTTTCTCTTTTATATAGTTTTACTGGTTTGACAAATTTATCAGATTATTTAATTTTTTTTACTGGTTATTCTGTTTTTAATTCTCCAACTTTTTTAACTCAAGGACTTTTTTTAAGCATTATTTGTATTTTTACTGCTTTTTTATTTAAGTTAGGTGCAGCGCCATTTCATTTTTGATTACCTGATGTTTATGAAGGAGCCCCTACTTCGATTACTGCTTGATTTGCTTTGTTACCTAAATTTGTTATTTTAACTCTTTTCATTCGTTTTGTTTATTCTGCTTTAGGAGATTTCATTAATTTTGAAATTTATTTTTATTTAGTTATCAGTACTTTTTTATCTAGTCTTATTGGTACTATTGGTGCTTTTTTACAAAATAAATGAAAACGTTTTATTGCGTTTAGTTCTATTTCCCACTTAAGTTTTTTTTTAGTGATTTTATGTTCATTAAATCCAGATAATTTAATTTATTTATTTATTTATTTATTTATTTATTTATTTATGTCTTTAAGTTTTTTTTCGTTTTTTATTAATTTTAATCATTTTATTTTTCCTTTTAATTTTACCCCCAGATTTTTTTCGTCATTAACTTTTTTAAATTTAACTAACCCAACCCTTTCATTTTTATTTATTATTATTTTATTTTCATTTGCAGGTATACCTCCATTAGCCGGTTTTTTTACAAAATTTTTTGTTTTATATTCAGCATTTTTTTCTACTTTCTACTTTCTACTTTCTACTTTATTAATTTTAAATTGTGTTGCTTGTTTTTATTATATAAATTTAATTAAAAAGAATTATTTTAATAAATTAATATTAACGCATTTACCTATTTTGACAAATCCAAAAAATTTTTTTAATCCTCTTATTTTAAGTTTTTTCAGTTCAATTCTTGTAATTTGTTGTTTTGATTTTGAAATTATTTTTTTATTTGCACGTTTATTAAGTAATTCATTTATTACTTAAATTTAGTAAAAATATTTTAAATAAATTTATGGTTTTTTATATTATTTTTAAAATTTTTTCTCTTATTTTACCGTTATTAATTGCTGTTGCATATTTAACTCTTGCAGAACGTAAAGTTATGGGAGCAATTCAACGTCGTAAAGGACCTAATATTGTTGGTATTTTTGGTTTATTACAACCTTTAGCAGATGGTTTAAAACTTTTTGTAAAAGAAACTGTATTACCTTCAAGTGCCAATTCTTGTATATTTATTTTAGCTCCTATTTTAACTTTTTTATTTGGTTTATTATCTTGATGTGTTATTCCATTTGCTGAAGGTGCTGTATTTGCTGATTTAAATATAGGAGTTCTTTATTTATTAGCTATATCATCATTAGGAGTTTATGGAATTATTATTGCAGGTTGGTCTAGTAATTCAAAATACGCTTTTTTAGGAGCTTTACGTTCTACTGCACAAATGATTTCATATGAAGTTTCAATTGGTTTAATAATTATTAATGTACTTTTATGTGCTGGGTCTTTAAATTTTTCTGAAATTATTTTAGCACAACAAACTATTTGATATTTTTTACCATTGTTTCCTATTAGTATTATGTTTTATATTTCAATTTTAGCTGAAACTAATCGCGCTCCTTTTGATTTACCAGAGGCAGAAGCAGAATTAGTTGCAGGATACAATGTAGAATATTCAGCAATGGGTTTTGCTTTATTTTTTTTAGGTGAATATGCTAATATGATTTTGATGAGTGGTTTAGCTGTAATTTTTTTTTTTGGAGGTTGGTTACCCTTATTACCTTTAACGTTTTTTTTTTGAATTCCTAGTTCGTGTTGATTTAGTTTTAAAATCACTTTATTACTTTTTGCTTTTATTTGAATTCGATCATCATTTCCAAGATATCGTTATGATCAATTAATGAGATTAGGTTGAAAAATTTTATTACCTTTTTCACTAAGTTGTATTTTTATTATTAGTAGTTTACTATTAACATTTGATTGGCTAATTTAATTTACTAAAAATTATGAAAGTTATTTTTTTTGAATATTTTTTAATTTTATCTTTTTTTTTAATTGCTTTAATTTTATCTATTTTCTTATTTTTTTTGTCTTATATAATTATTTCTCAAAAATCAGATCAAGAAAAATTGAGTGCTTACGAATGTGGTTTTAATCCATTTGAAGATGCACGTTTGACTTTTGATATTCGTTTTTATTTAGTTGCTATTTTATTTTTAATTTTTGATTTAGAAATTAGTTTTTTATTTCCTTGAATTATAGCTTTAAATTCATTAAATTTTTTTGTTTTTTGAAGTATGATTTTTTTTTTGTTTATATTAACAATTGGATTTATTTATGAATGATTCAAAGGGGCATTAGAGTGAGAATAAAAAAATAATTTAAAAATTAACAAAAAAAAATTAACAACCAAATGCCTGAAACTTTTTGTTTTCAAATGCATTTTAATTTATTTATAATACTTCAATAAAGTTTGCGGGAAGGTAAAATTTTGTTAATAATTTATAATTTTAATATATGAAAATACTTTTTTTATGAGTTTTGTTTACTCAAAATAATATTTTTTTGACTATAACTAATTACAAAGGCAATGTGATTAGTTGGAAATCTTTAGGAAATTTAAAAGTAAAAGGTTTAAAGAAATTAAATAATTCTTTAATAAAAACTTTTATTTACCAAAATTTTAATTTAAATTATTTAAACTTTAAATTTCATATTAAATCTAGAGGATTAAATAAATTTAAAAAAATGTTTTTAAGAAGTTTATTAATTTATTTAAATTCTTCAATTTTATCATTTGAAGATTTTTTATTAAAATCAAATAATGGTTGTAAAATTAAAAAAAAAAGGCGTTTATAATAAAAACGAGATAGTTCAAATTGGTTAGAACATTAGAATCATAATCTGAGAGTTATAGGTTCAAATCCTATTCTCGTTAAATTATAGGGTTAGAAAGCATAATTGGTATTGCAATAAATTGCAAATTTATAAGTTATTGGTTCGAGTCCAATTCTAACTTAAAAATTTTGAGAGGTTAAAAAAATATATAAAAATATATAAAAAATGAATATTACTTTACAAAGTGCAAAAATGATTGGAGCTGGATTAGCGACAATTGGTTTAACAGGTGTTGGAGCAGGTGTTGGAATCGTATTTGGTTCATTAGTAATGGCTTATGCACGTAATCCTTCTTTGAAACAACAACTTTTTGGATACACAATTCTAGGATTTGCGTTAACAGAAGCTGTAGCTTTATTTGCTTTAATGATGGCGTTTTTAATTTTATTTACTTAATTAAATTTATTAGGGTATAATGTAATTGGCTAACATATTTGCTTTGGGTGTAAAAAATTATAGGTTCAAATCCTATTACCCTAAATTAAGATGAATGGCTGAGTGGTTGAAAGCATCAATTTTGAAAATTGACATAAGTTTTTTTCTTATCGTAGGTTCAAATCCTACTTCATCTAATTATTTCTAAATCTTTAAAATAATTTGTTTAGATAGCTCAGTTGGTTAGAGCAAAAGATTGAAAATCTTTGTGCCATAGGTTCAAATCCTATTCTGAACAGTAAAAAAAAAATGTTTATAAACTATTTTTTGAAACCTTTTTCACCTCATTTAACTATTTACCAAATTCAAAAATCTTCTTTTATTTCAATAGCCCACCGAATTTCAATTTTAATTACTTTTATGTCATTAATTTTATGGATTTTGTTTTATATTTGTTTTGTTAATTTTTTTTTATATGATCTTTTAATTTTACCAAAAATTTTATATTTTTTTTGAAAGTGTTTATATTTATTTAGTTTTACAATTTCTTTTTTTCATTTTATTAATGGGTTAAAAATTATTTTTTTAAAATTTAACTTTTACCAAAAATTATAAAAAATTGTTTATATTTATGTTTTTACAAAAAACCAAAAATTTTTTTTTTACTGATTCATACTATGTAAATTCGAATTTTTTTTATATTCGAATTTATCGCTGAAATCCATATTTAAGTTTAAAACCTTGATTTAATATTTTTCCTTTAAAACTTCAAATAAATAGTAAATTTATGATTTTGGACTTACTTTTTTATATTAAAAATAATTTTGATTCGACTTTAACTTTTCGCCGTTCTTGTAGAGAAGGAATTTGTGGAAGTTGCGCAATGAATATTAATGGACTTAATTCACTAGCTTGTTTAAATAAATTTAGTTTATCAAATTCACAATTTTTGACAATTTACCCATTACCACATTTTTCTATTATAAAAGATTTAGTTTGTGATTTAACTAATTTTTATAATCAATTACGTTTGATTCAGCCTTGGCTAATTAGAAAAGAAAATTTTAAACAAGAAATTTTACAGTCTAAAATAGATCGATTTGAATTAGATGGCTTATATGAATGTATTTTATGTGCATGTTGTTCATCAAGTTGTCCAAGTTATTGATGAAATTATCAAAAGTATTTAGGCCCAGCAATTCTTTTACAAGCTTATAAATGACTAATTGATTCTAGAGATTTTTCCAAATTTATGAGAATTAAATTTTTGAATACAAAATCTAGAATAACAAAATGTCATAATATTACTAATTGCTCTCAAGTTTGTCCAAAAAAACTTAATCCAGCAAAAGTAATAAATTTTTTAAAATATTTTTCTCAATTTTAAAATGGCGAAGAGAGCTAGGAAGGTTAAGTTTTAGTTTGTGATTCTAAGGTACATGGGTTCGAGTCCCATTCTTCGCCCAAAAAAAATTAATTTAGATGTTTTTAGAAAATTTTATTTTAATAATTTTATATTGTATCATAATTGTTTCTGCATTATTAGTTATTTTTTCAGAAAATTCAGTGTATTCTGTTTTTTTTTTAATTTTAACTTTTTGTAATGTTATTTTGTTATTATTAGTATTAGGAGCTGAATTTTTAGCATTTTTATTGTTAATTGTTTATGTTGGTGCAATAGCAGTACTTTTTTTATTTGTTGTAATGATGCTAAATATTAAGTCTAATTTATCAAATTCACTAAATTTTTTTTTTTTATACTCTTTACCTATTTTATTTCTTTTAATTTTATTTATCCTAGATTATTTTTGAAATTTTTATACTTTTTTTGATATTTTAAAAACGTTAAATTTAAATTTAACGTTTACAAATTGAATAGATAATTTGTTTTTTATTTCCAATATTGAAACAATTGGAAATGTTTTTTATACTAATTATTGTTTTTTATTTATTGTTTCAGGGTTAATTTTATTAGTAGCTATGATAGGAGTTATTGTTTTAACTGTACATCAAAAAACCATTTTTTTATTAAAAAAACAAAATATTAATTATCAATTGGTTCAAAATTCTAAAACTTTAATAAAATTTGTTACTATACGAAAATAAACAGGTATGATGAAATTTGGTAAACATATTAGGTTTAGATTCTAATTAACAAAAAAGTTATTGAGGGTTCGAGTCCCTCTACCTGTATCTCTTCTATTAATAACAAATCATTTTTATTTATAAATAAAAATGATTTGTTATTAATAGAAGAGATACAGGTAGAGGGACTCGAACCCTCAATAACTTTTTTGTTAATTAGAATCTAAACCTAATATGTTTACCAAATTTCATCGAAGAAGAATAGGATTTGAACCTATGATTTCAATAATGAAAATAAATTTACAGTTTATCGCTTTCAACCACTCAGCCATCTTCTCTCTTATTTTAAGTTTTTAGTAAATTTTTTTCAAAACTACCTAAAATTGGAATTATTACTAAAAAATAAAAAAAATAATAAAAACTTAATATTTGACCAATTAATATATAAGGATCTTCTACTGGCATTCCACCAATTCATCCCAATAACAAACAACAACTAATTAAACTTCAATAAAAAAATTTGTAAATTGGTCTAAAACGTGAACTTCTAATTTCTGTACTATGTAATCAAGGAAGACCTGCTAAAATTAAAATTGAAAGTAGCATAGCAATTACACCACCTAATTTATGAGGTATACTTCGCAAAATAGCATAAAATGGTAAAAAATACCATTCTGGAACAATATGAGTTGGGGTTACCATAGGGTTTGCTTCAATATAATTATCGGAATGTCCTAAAATATTTGGAAAAAAATAAACAAAAATACCGAAAAAACTAAAAAATAAAACTAATCCAAAAAAATCTTTAATAACAAAATATGGAAATAAATTAATTTTATCCGAAGTTGATTCTATTCCCAAAGGATTGCCTGAACCTTCTTGATGAAGAAGTGCAATATGAATTAAAGATAATGCAACAATAATAAAAGGAAACAAATAATGTAAACTAAAAAACCTATTTAAAGTTGCATTATCAACAGAAAAACCTCCTCATAATCAAAAAACTATGTAATTTCCTATTTTTGGAATTGCAGAAACTAAATTTGTTATTACTGTTGCTCCTCATAAACTCATTTGCCCTCAAGGTAAAACATATCCTATAAAAGCTGTAATTATCATAATTAATAAAATTAAAATTCCAATTACTCAAACTCATTGTTTAGGTTTGGTATATGATCCAAAATATAAGCCACGAAAAATATGGAAATATACTACAATAAAAAACATAGAAGCACCATTTGCATGCATATAACGAATTAATCAACCAAAATTAACGTCTCTCATAATGTGTTCAACACTATAAAAAGCAAAATGAATATGTGGAGTGTAATGCATTGCTAAAAAAATTCCAGAAATTAATTGAACAATTAAACAAATTAAGGAAAGAAATCCAAAATTTCAAGAATAATGTAAATTAATTGGAGTAGGATAAGCAATAGCATGGTCGTTTACTAAATTTATAAGAGGTAATTTAATAATTCTCATAATCTTATTTTCTATTTTTTATAACTTTTAAATACTCACTATCGGACTCGAACCAATAACTTATAAAGAATGAATTTTAAATCCATCGTGTTTACCAAATTTCACCAAGCGAGTATAAGATATTTTTTTGACGTAAAAGGATTCGAACCGTTAATTGATAACTTCAAAAGTTAATGCCTTACCATTTGGCGATACGTCACATTAAGCGAGTAAGGAGAATTGAACTCCTAACATTAGTGTGGAAAACTAAAGCTTTACCAAATTAAGCTATACTCGCGTTTTTTTTAAATTTTATTAATTAAATTTAAATTATTTATACTTTTTAAAGTTTTAAAATGTTTTATTTCTAAATTTTTTTCAAAAAAAAATTTAATCAAAACAATTTCATTAATTTTTTTTGAAATTAAAGTTACAATAAATTTTGAATAAGAATCTTCAATAAATTTAATTTCTTTTAACTTTTCTATTAGTTTAACTTCTTTAGTACTTTTCAAATAAGTAATTAATAACATTAAAAATTGAACTGAAAACTTTAAATAATATTTTTTTAATACAAATAAATCAGAAGCCAAATTAGTTAGCTTTATATTTAATTTTTTTTTCTGAACCAATTGAATTTTAAGACCATCAATAGAAATTAATAAAGAATTTTTTATAGAAAAAACCTTGTCAGAAAAACGTGAATTAATCATTAAACGTAAATTTTCTGAAATAATAAAACAAAAACCAAAAAAACTTATTAAAATTAAAAATTCTTCATTAAATAAAAAAAGTTTATTTGTAATAATTATTACAAATAAAATTATAAAACTAAAAAAAAATTTCATGAATTATTGTTTTTAAATACCTCCCCATCAGTAAATAGATACAAATAAAAAAAGTCAAACTACATCAACAAAATGTCAATATCACGCAGATGATTCAAAACCAAAATGATGTTGTTGAGTTAATTGAAAATTTAAAAAACGAAGAAAACAAATAATTAGTGAAATAGTTCCTACAAAAACATGAAATCCATGAAATCCGGTAGCTAAATAAAAAGTAGATCCATAAATACCATCTGATAATCTAAAATCTGCCATTTTATATTCATAAGCTTGCAAAATTGTAAAAATAATTGCCAAAACAATAGTAAAAAATAAACTAAAAATTACTTGTTTTCTTAAATTTGAAATTAAAGCATGATGGCATCAAGTTATTGTGCATCCAGATAACAATAAAATTAATGTATTTAAAAATGGAATTTGTCAAGGATCTAAAACATAAATACCTTTTGGTGGTCAAATTGATCCAATTTCAATAGAAGGTGAAATGCTATTATGAAAAAACGCTCAAAAAAACGCAACAAAAAAAAAAATTTCTGAAACAATAAATAATAAAATTCCATATCTTAACCCTTGCTGTACTAAACCAGTATGGTGGCCTTCAAAATTTGACTCACGTGAAACGTCACGTCATCAAACAAACATAATTAAAAAAAGAAAAGAAAAACTTAATAAAAGAAAAAACGAAGAAAACTTAAATAAATGAAAAAATAAAGTTGCATTAATTGCACATGAAAAGGCTGCAATCGAAGCAAAAAAAGGTCAAGGACTTGGATCAACTAAATGAAAAGGATGTTTTTGATAAAATTTTTTTATTAATAAAGTCATAATTTGTAATTATTTAATAGAATTGGTTTTTTTAAAATTCTTTAAAAAATTTTTTGTTAAGTAACGACGAAATTTAATTGAAAATATAAAACGTGAGTTTGTAATTAACAAAAAAATAAAAATAGATAAAATTGTAAATTTAAAAAAAAATGGTAATTTCATTAATTTTCAAATTTACTAGCTAATCAAGTTACATAATCTTTTAAATTAACTGCTTCAATAACAATTGGCATAAATCCATGATTAATTCCACAAATTTCACTACATTGTCCATAGTATAAACCTTCTCGTTTTATAAATAATGAAGCTTGATTTAAACGTCCAGGAATTGCATCACATTTTATTCCTAACGAAGGAACTGCCCAACTATGTAAAACGTCAGCTGCTGAAACAATAATACGAATATGAGTTTTAATAGGAATTACCATACGATTATCAACTTCTAATAATCTTAGTTGTCCAGATTCTAAATCTTCTTCAGGAATCATATAACTATCAAAATTAATTGGTTCAAATTCATTAATATTGTAATCAGAATATTCATAACTTCAATATCATTGATGACCTAGAGTTTTAATTGTAATTGTAGGAGATACAATTTCGTCCATTGCATATAATAATGAAAAAGATGGTATTGCAATAATCAATAAAATTAATGCAGGAGCAGTAGTTCAAATTATTTCAATTAAAATCCCATGAGTTAAATTTGATGCAACTTTATTCTGATAACTATTAAATAATCAAATAGTTCTACCTAATATCCAAGTTACAAAAATTGAAATTATGCAAATAAAAAACATCAAATCATGGTGTAAATTAATAATTCCTTCCATAATTGGAGTAGCAGGATCTTGAAAACCTAATTGTCAAAATTCTGCACTATCGCAAAAACTTTTATTTAATCAAATTGTAAATAATAATAAACAAAAATTGCAAATTAACATATTATAAATTAATTTTATCCGAAGTTGATTCAACAACCAACGGAGTTTCTTCAAAAGTATGATAAGCAGGTGGAGAGCTCACTACTCATTCTAAGCTTGAAACTCCACTAACACTTTTAAAATTAGAATTTCAAGGATGATCTAAACAACTATTTTTAGAAGAAAGTGCTTCAAAAACTAAATAAAAAAAGAATAAAGTACTTAATAAAGCTATATAAGATCCATAAGAAGCTATAATATTTCAACTAAAATAAGAATCTGGATAATCAGGAATACGTCTAGGCATACCTGCTAATCCTAAAAAATGCATTGGCATAAAAGTTAAATTTACTCCAATAAAGGTTGATCAAAAATGAATCTGACCTAAAATTTCAGAATATTGAACTCCAGTAATTTTTCCAAATCAATAATAAAAACCTCCAAAAATTGCAAATACAGCACCCATAGATAAAACATAATGAAAATGAGCAACAACATAATAAGTATCATGTAAACTAATATCTAAACCTGAATTTGCAAGAATAATTCCAGTTAATCCTCCAATCGTAAATAAAAAAATGAAACCTAATGCGAATAACATAGGAGTTTGGAATGTAATAGAACCTTCTCACATAGTCGCAATTCAACTAAAAATTTTGATTCCTGTAGGTACAGCAATAATCATAGTTGCTGCTGTAAAATATGCCCTTGTATCAACATCTAAACCAACTGTATACATATGATGTGCTCAAACAATAAAACCTAAAATTCCAATTGATACCATCGCATAAACCATACCAATATAACCAAAAACAGGTTTATTTGAAAATGTAGAAACAATATGACTAATTATTCCAAAACCAGGTAAAATTAAAATATAAACTTCAGGATGTCCAAAAAATCAAAATAAATGTTGATACAAAATGGGATCTCCACCACCTGCAGGATCAAAAAAAGAAGTATTAAAATTGCGATCAGTTAATAACATAGTAATTGCTCCAGCCAAAACAGGTACCGCAAGTAATAATAAAAATGCAGTTACAAAAATTGATCACACAAATAATGGAATTCTATAAAATGTCTGACCAGGATTTCGCATATTTAAAATAGTTGAAATAAAATTAATTGCACCTAAAATTGAAGAAGCACCTGATAAATGTAAACTAAAAATTGCTAAATCTACAGAAGCTCCAGAATGACTTTGGATTGAACTTAAAGGAGGATAAACTGTTCATCCAGTTCCAGTTCCAACTTCTACAATTGAAGATAACAGTAATAAAATTAAAGAAGGAGGTAACAATCAAAACGAAATATTATTTAAACGAGGAAAAGCCATATCAGGACTTCCTAGCATAATTGGAACAAATCAATTTCCAAAACCACCAATCATAACCGGCATAACCATAAAAAAAATCATTAAAAACGCATGCGCAGTAATTAAAACATTGTAAACTTGATGATTTCCCAATAATAAACTATTTCCAGGTTGTGCTAATTCCATACGAATTAACATAGACATACAACCTCCTAAAACTCCAGCAAAAGCTCCAAAAATTAAATATAAAGTTCCAATATCTTTGTGATTAGTAGAAAAAACCCAGCGTGAAATTAATTGTAAATTAAGTAACATAATTATTTATTTATTTAAAGATAAAAATTTAAATTTTAACAAAAGTTTATTAAAAATTTTACGGGAGAAACGGGACTCGAACCCGCAACTTTTAATGCGACAGACTAACACTCAAACCATTGAGTTTCTCTCCCACTTTTTTTAAACTAAATAAAATTGAAAAATATTTTTTTTGTTTAATATTTTTTTTAGTTTTAATGCTGTAAAAAAAGAAATTCCAGTTAATTCAAACAAAATAAAACCTTTTTTATAGTAACCAAATAAATTTACAATTTCTCCTTTTCCTTTCCCCATTCGTGACTCTAAAGGAAGTTTAGTTTTTGTAAAATAAAAATTTTGTAAAATAAAAATTTTTATTTTATTATTATTAAGCAATTTTAAATTTTTTAAAAGAAATAATTTAAAAATTAAAAATTTATTTTTAGAAACACAAAGAGTAAATTTTATTTTGAAGCCAAATTTACCAAATTTTAAAATATGTTTGTTAAAACTAAAAAAATTTTGAAAGTTAAAATGTGTTTTTTTTTGTATTAAATTTTTTTTTGCCATGTTTTGATTTAAAAATTAGTTGAATAAAAAATTCAAACTTTTAGATTACTAATTCCTAATTTAGTGTAAAAATAATGATTCATAAAATTAATACAAGTTTTTAAACTAACTGAACTTATTTTTCCTGATTTTATTAGTACAGATTTTGCCATAGAATTTTTAGAAGTTTCATACCGTCCTATTAATTTTATTTTGAAGCCAATAAAACGTTTTATTTTAATACCTCTTTTTGATAAACTTAAACTTTCTTGATTCAAATTTTTTAACAAAAAAATATTTAACATGTTAAATATTTTTTTAGGCGAAAAAGAGAAATAGTTTGTTAAATAAAAAATATATTCTTCCAAAAAAATCTTTGACAAATAAAACATTTTGATGGAAAAAACTATTAATTTTAAATAAAAAATTGAAAAGTTTTTTAATCAAATTAAAAATCAAAAATCTTTTATGATTTGCATTAAAAAATGGTGTTTTGAATTAACAGATAAAATTATAATTAATTTTTTTGAAGAAACTAAAAAATTAATTTGATGGAAAAAATTGGTTTTTTTAAATAAAACTAATTTTTTTAATAAAGAATTAAATAAAATTGAAATTAAAAAATATTTGCTATATAAAATATAAAAATTTTCAAAGTTTTGAAAAAAATTTAATCAATAAGTAGTTAAAGTTAAACATTTTCCTGTTAAATTGGTTTTTTTTGTCATGTTTTGATTTTTTGGTTAAGTTAATTAAAAATTAATTTTGATAAAATTCGTATCTATAGTTTTTTTATTACTAAAAATAAAAATTAGACCGATCAATCTTTTTTTCGAAAAGAATATTCAAAAAAATATTAAAGGAAATTTTATACAATTGATTCATTCAGTATTTAATTTTTTTAACGTAGCTATTTGACAATAAAATAATTTTTTATGTTTTAATCAAGTCACCAGTGGTTAATATATTTTGATCCTCTCGTACTAAAAATAATTCTTTTAATTTTTTTGATTCACAATAGATAGGGACCGAACTGTTTCACAACGTTCTGAACCCAACTCACGTACCTTTTTTACTAGCGAACAACTAGACCCTTGAAATCTGCTTCAATTTCAGGATAAGATGAGTCGACATCGAGGTATCAAACCATGATTTCAATATGAACTTTAAATCATGATGAATCTGTTATCCCTAGAGTTCCTTTTATCTGATGAACAAATTTAATTCCACGCTTAAATTTGGGTCATTATAACTGACTTACGTCCTAATTTAATTTATGAATTTTATTATCAAGCAAAATTTACTATTTAGTATTAATCACCTTTGTACACCTCCGTTACTTTTTAGGAGGTACTCATCCCAAGTAAACTTTCTTTTTTACAAAATGTCTTTAATAAAAATAAAGTTAGTAAAAAAAATCTATTGAAATGGTTTTTCAATAAGTTGTTAACTCCCATTTTTAATTTTTTTCAATAGATTTTTTTCACAATATAAAATAAAAGTAAAGGATCTAGGGTCTTTCCGTCTTATTGTAAATAATTCACATTTTCATGAATATTGTAATTTCACTGAATTTATACTAGAGACAGTAAAGCAATCGTTAAGCCATTCATGCAGGACGGAATTTACCCGCCAAGGAATTTCGCTACCTAAGGATTCTTATAGTTAGAACCGCCGTTTACTCAAATTTGTAATAAAGTTGATAACTCTTCAAATTTAATTTTTGAGCACTGGGCAGGCTTCAAACTCTATACTTCTTTTTACATTAATTTGCAGAGTTTTGTGGTTTTGATAACCAGTCGTTGCTTTTTGGTTTATGTTATCTAAATAATTAGACGTTTCTTATAGCTAACATACGAAACTAATTTGCCAAGTTCCTTTAGTATAATTTTTCCAAACATTTAATTTTTTAACCAGTGTCGGATTTAGTACGGTTTTAAAAATTTATTTTTTTCTCGAAAATTTAATTAAAATATTTTTTAATTAATTTAGAAAAATATTTTAAATAAATTCTAACCAACAAAAGTTTGTTTAAATATAGTAATAATTTATCTATCAAATAAGTTGTTGAATTTTTTTTTAAGAACCGACTCACTCAATGAAGTTTAAAGTACATTGAAAACCTAAAAAATTAATGATTATGATTTTTACATAATTTTTCGTTACTCATGTCAGCATTCGCATTTTTGTGTAAATGATTGCTCTTTTTTTTAAGTTAATAACAAAACGTTTTACTACCATATATACATTATATTTGCTGCTTCGGTTTACAATTTTAATTTCCAAAATTTTTAGTTAAATAAAAAAAAATAATGAGCTAAAACGCTTTCTCAAATAAAAAACTGCTTCTAAGTCTATTAACAATATTTAAATTTTAAAAAACCTTAATTTAATAGTTTGTAATTTAAAACCTTAACAAACAATCTGGATTGTTTTCCTTTTGTCTAAGAATCTTTTCACTCTTAGACTGACTAATGAATTTTTTAATAAATTAAATTTTAAGATAAATTTTTTAACAATAAAAAAATTGTACTTTACTTTAAAGTATTAATAAACATTGCTGTACTAAAATACATTTCGTAAAAAACCGGCTATAACCAAGTTTGATTAGCCTTTCACTCCTAATTACAAATCTTCTTAGTATTTTGCTACATACAAAAGTTCAGTCCTCAAATTAGTTATTATACTAAAATCAACTTGTTTATAATTAGATCACTTGGTTTCAGGTCTAATTATTATAACTTTGTAAAAAATTATTGTAATTCAAATTTTTTTGCTATAATTTTTAACTTACTGACTCGTTCTGCAAAAAGCATCTCGTTGTTTTTTACTTCGAGTAATTAATTAGACATTCAATTTTTTTTGATTAGTTTTTATTCAAGTTTATTTTTTATTTCACAATACTATTTTACTATCGATTAAATTACATTTTTTAAGTTTGGAAGGTGGTACTCCCAGATTTTTTCAAATAATTAACATTTTACTTTTAAAATTAACACAAAAATAAATAAATTAATATAAACTTTACAGGACTACAAACCTAATTTTGTAAATTAAGAAAATATAAAATTTTTTTGTGTTTATTAAACTTAAAAAATTAGTTCCGCTCACCGCTACTAACAATATCTCGGTTGATTTCTTTTTTATACTGTTAATTAAGATGATTCAATTCACAGTATTTAAAAAATTTTATTTTTTAATTAGGAAACTTAAAAATCACAGGTCAAAACCTTATTTTAATTTTCGAAACGTCACGTCCTTAATAATGTAATTTACCAAAAATTTTCTTTAAATGCCTTTTTAAAACTAACTTTAATCCCTTAACCAAAAAATTAACCTTTCATCAAATTCATAAATTCAATAGTAATACTATGTCGAACTCTATAATAAATAACTAAAATAGCTAAACCTATAGAAGACTCTGCTGCTGCTACAGTTAAAATTAATAAAGAAAAAATTTGACCACTTATATCATCAAAATAAAAAGAAGAATGTATTAAATTAAAACTAATAGAAAGAAAAAGCATTTCTAAAGACATTAACATTATTAAAATATTTTTTTGATTTAAAAACATTCCAAATAAGCTAATAAAAAATAAAGTTAAAAAAATAGTAAAACTATTAATAAACATCTTTTTGAATTTTTTTTTTGAAATAGTAGAAAAAAATCTATTAATCCAGCCGCAGGTTCCCCTACGGCTACCTTGTTACGACTTCACTTTAGTCTTCTCTTTACTCTAACATTTTATAGCTTTAAGTAAATATGATTTCCATAGCGTGACGGGCGGTGTGTACAAAATTCAAGAACGAATTCACCGAAACATTCTAATAAACGATTACTAGCAATTTCAACTTCATATTTTCGAGTTTCAGAAAATAATTTGTTTATTTTTTTTTATATATTTTTAATTAAAAATTTAAATTTGTCAAAAATATTGTAGCACATGATAGTAGCCCAACTTATAAGGGTCATAAAGACTTGTCATCGTTTTCGCTTTAATAAGATATCCTTAAAAACTGAGTATTAACAACACACAAAAGTTCCGTCCGTTTATTGGAATAAACCAAACACTTCAAAGCACGGACTGACGACAGCCATGCAACACCTGAAAACAAAAATTGGTAAGATTTCGCGCGTATTATCGATTTAAACCACATGCTCCACTGCTTGTTTGAATTCCCGTCAATTCCTTTGAGTTTTAATCTTGCGATCGTAGTTCCCAGGCGAAATGTTTTATGTTAATTTATTTGTATAATTTATAGTTATACAAAAACATTTATAGTTCAGGGTATAGACTACAGGGGTATCTAATCCCTTTTGCTACCTATACTTTAATTAAAAAGTGTCAGTTTAAAATTAGATTTTTGCATTTACCTTTGAAATTCTTTTAAATATCAACACATTTTACTGTTACACTTAAAGTTCTAAAACCTTTTTATAAAAACTCAAGTAAATTAATATAGTAACTAAAAAATAAAAAATAAAATTTTTATTAATTAAAATTTTTTTTCAATAATTTACCACCTAATAATTCTTTACGCCCAATAAATTTGAATAACACTTGCCCTTCTCGTTTTACCGCGGCTGCTGGCACGAAATTAGCCAGGACTAAACTTAATAAAATCATTATTTTTTAACTAAGTTAATGTTTTACAATAAAAAATCTTCTTCACATAATTGAGTTAACTGAATCAAGCTTACGCTCATTGTTCAATATTCTTCACTGCTGCCTAAATGTAGTCTGGACCGTTTTTCAATTCCAGTGTGGTTGATCATTCTCAAAAACCAACTAAAGATCATAAGCTGAGTAAATTTTTAGCAAATTCAATACTTAATCTTTTATAAACTTTTTTTTAAAATAATTTTTATAATTTACTCACCCGTACGCTAATAATTTACTTTATTAACTTGCATGTGTAAAATTAACCAAACGCATTCATTCGGAGCCAGGATCAAACTCTTTATATC